AACTTCTTAACTTAATCCTAAGATTCCAATCTTCTTTGAAGATAAGAAAAAAATAGAAATCCGAAAGCTATTCTTTTTAGTTATAATGCCAAAATATCAAGTCGGCTCACTCGTCTTTTCTCTTGATCGTTCCAGGCCTCTTGAATATTCTATTATTTACTTCATTTTTTTTCTTTTTTATTTGTGTATATAATTTTATTTTACTGTTGTTTTTTGATTCTTATTGATAGGAATTTTCTTGTTAAGACCCTATGAATCAATTCAAAAACCTCAGATTCATACCAGAACCACGATGATTTGCAAAAAAACCTTTAATCGAAGTCCAAAAATTCCCTGAGTAAGAACTGCTGGATCATCACTTATTCAATGACAGTGAATAGATATAATGAAAAAAATCCAAAGAAACATTTCCCCTTTGATCCAAATAAATATAAGCCGGGGCTGTTTTAAAGAATAAAAATCGTTGAATTTCTTTTTCTAAATTTCTTCTTCTAACTCTTTCAATTTTTTTGTCCGGTTGCGAGGTTTAAATAGAAATATTCAGTATGAATCATAGTTCTAATACTTCAGAATCTATTTTCTATATTCCGTGTTCCAGATACTAGAATAAATATCCGACGGGGTAAAGCCATCTCTATCAAGATGATGGATCTATTTTATATTCTGTATTATCAATAGGATCCTTTATAACAAGTCACACACTCATATTCCGGAAATACAGAAACAAAGAAGTTTCACGGTCGAACTACCAAATCAAAATAGAATGGTCTCAAAATAAAAGACTTAAATGCAAAACTTTACTTTGCTCTTCAAAAAAAAAACTAGTTAGTCCGTTCTTGTGAATCTAATTCTTAACAATTTGGTCCAGTAAAATGGACGAATTATAAATCTCTAAAATAATAGAGAGAAATACCGCAAATAGAGCCATTGCAACACCCATCAAAGGAGTAGTTCCCCATCCCGGAGCTACTTTACCATATTCTGAATTCAATGGTTTCAATAAATCCCCTACAACAGTTCGTCTTGGACCAGATCTAGAACTACCCTCAACGGTTTGTGTAGCCATAAATCCTACTTTTTATTCATTGAGATCTGTTGACTTTGTATACCATTCCGCTTTTAAGAAAGGATCGTACCCTATACCTATAGATCTAGATCCATTTTGGTCTTGATATTATATAATAATGGAAACAGCAACCCTAATTGCCATCTTTATATCTGGTTTAATTGTAAGTTTTACTGGGTATGCCTTATATACTGCTTTTGGGCAACCCTCTCAACAACTACGAGATCCATTCGAAGAACATGGGGACTAGTTGAAGTAATGAGCCCCCAATATTACGGGAGGCTCATTGCTTCAATAGAGATAATGAAAAATCATTTCACCTTTTTAGTTGGAACAAGAGGGGGTTCTCGAAAAAAGATAGCGAAAAAAATGATTCCTAAAGTCGAAACTAAGAGGAATGTATAAACCAATGCTTCCATAGATAGATTTGATCGTGGTTTACAATTATAGCTTTCATACCTGTTTTGGGGGGATTATCTCCTGGATAAAGAAAAAGAAAGAACAAGAGTAAAACAACATGCAATGATTCAAATCAAGATTTATTCAGTTCCCTATATCAAATCAATATGATAACAAAAAGACAGGCAGTCGAATCGAAAAGGAACAAACGAATGTTCTTTCTATCAGACTGCCTGTCTTTTTGTGCTTGGATCTCCAAGTTTTTGGAATGCTCCAAATTCTACTTGAGCATCCAAATCTGGATCGATACCAGCAAAAACATCTCTGAACAAGGTTCTAGCACCATGCCAAATGTGCCCGAAAAAGAAGAGCAGAGCAAACGAAGCATGTCCAAAAGTAAACCAACCCCTTGGACTGCTACGAAAAACACCATCTGATTTTAAAGTAGCACGATCTAATTCAAAAATTTCACCCAATTGAGCACGTCTAGCATATTTTTTCACAGTAGCAGGATCACTATAACTGATTCCATTGAGTTCGCCACCATAGAATTCAACAGTTACACCTACTTGTTCGACACTATACTTCGATTCTGCCCTTCGAAAAGGAACATCAGCTCTAACAATTCCGTCTCCATCTACCAAAACAACCGGAAATGTTTCAAAAAAAGTAGGCATACGACGTACAAAAAGTTCACGCCCCTCTTTGTCTCTAAAGATAGGATGTCCTAACCAACCGACGGCTATTCCATCGCCATTGTCCATTGAACCTGCTCTAAACAACCCCCCTTTTGCCGGATTATTGCCGATGTAATCATAAAAAGCTAATTTTTCAGGAATTTTAGACCAAGCTTCTGATAAACTTTGATTTTCGGCTAGCCCAGCACCAACTCTTCGATATATTTCTTGCTGGAAGTATCCCTGATCCCATTGATAACGAGTGGGACCAAATAATTCAATAGGGGTAGTTGCTGAACCATACCACATAGTTCCAGCAACAACAAAAGCTGCAAAAAAGACAGCAGCGATACTACTGGAAAGGACGGTTTCAATATTTCCCATACGCAATCCTTTGTATAGACGTTGAGGTGGACGCACACTAAGATGGAAAAGACCCGCTAATATGCCTAATGTACCTGCTGCAATATGATGAGAAGCTATTCCCCCTGGAACAAAAGGATCAAAACCGTCCACACCCCATGCGGGATTTACGGATTGTACCCTTCCTGTTAGTCCATAAGGATCGGACACCCATATTCCAGGACCAAACAATCCTGTTACATGAAATGCGCCAAAACCAAAACAAGCCACCCCTGCAAGAAATAAATGAATTCCAAAGATTTTTGGCAAATCCAACGAAGGTTTTCCAGTACGTTCATCACAAAAGATTTCTAGATCCCAATATACCCAATGCCAGATAGCTGCCAAAAAGCACAAGCCTGAAAACACAATATGTGCCCCGGCCACACCTTCGTAACTCCAAATACCTGGATTCGTTATAGTCCCTCCTGTGATATTCCAACCACCCCAGGAATTGGTTATTCCTAAACGAGTCATGAAGGGTATAACGAACATACCCTGTCTCCACATTGGGTCAAGAACAGGGTCAGAGGGATCAAAAACTGCTAATTCATATAGAGCCATCGAACCGGCCCAACCAGCAACTAGAGCAGTATGCATTATATGGACAGAAAGTAAACGGCCGGGATCATTTAAGACAATCGTATGAACACGATACCAAGGCAAACCCATGAAAATACCTCTTATATCAACAAAAAATAGACACTATGTAACTTTATTGCACTGTAAAAAACTATACTATGAACCCTCCCCTTTTAGTAAATTATCTCGCATAAAGAATTCATATTTGTTCTAGTTTTTTAGTAATAATGGAACATGGAACAATTCTATTCATTCGTAGGAACAAAAAGAAGCAGATCTATTCTACACCCGATAAGTAACAATACGCAATGGTGGTGGGGGGTGACTTTATTTTATATGAGTGTTTCTATTCTATATGGGTGTTTATATCAGTGAAGGCAGACATATCCAAGAACGACCTCTTCGTCCAAACTTTCCTTTATTCATTCCAATTTCCTCTTCATGTCTGGCTACCGGATGCTATGGAAGGGCCTACGCCTATTTCCGCTCTTATTCATGCTGCTCCTAATGATTTTTAGCAACAAAATAAATTCATTCTGTCTCACGTTCTCACACCAAAGCAAAGTAAGATAAGATAGTGAACTGCATCCTTTTCCTCCCTATTTATGCCCGTTGGGGTTCCAAAGGTACCATATTTAGTGCCAGGAGATGAGGATGCATCTTGGATTGACTTATACAATCGACTTTATCAAGAAAGACTACTTTTTTTAGGTCAAGAAATAAACAGTGAAATATCGAATCAACTTGTCGGTCTCATGGTATATCTCAGTCTAGAGGACAAGACCAAAGATTTATATCTGTTTATAAATTCTCCGGGCGGAGAAATTATATCTGGAATGGCAATGTTTGATGCTATGCATTTTGTCGAAGCAGAAGTACAGACAGTATGCGTAGGATTAGCGGCTTCTATGGCATCTCTTCTTTTATTAGGAGGAGAAATTACCAAACGCCTAGCATTCCCTCACGCTTGGCGCCAATGATTCTTAATTCTAAAAAAAAAAGGCTATGCCTACATAAATTTGAAGTAAAAAAAGCATGGCACTTCTTCGAGTTCGATATGCAAAAGTAATAACCATTAGATTATATATCGAAAGAAGAATGAAAAAGAGGCGTTTACGATTTTATTTTTTCTGATATAAAGAGGTATTTCCCATATTTATCTGATCTATCTGGAGCCTTTTTTAGTGTCACAATCGTTTTTGTTTTCGCACCAGAGGATTTCGAATTATATTTAATTTTTCTTAACAATTCTAATCTGTCCTCTGTATCCCTACTATCCTTCCAAAAAAGTTCTTGGCACCACACGATATTTTTATCGTTTTTTTTATATCCCTAACTATCCTTCCAAAAAAGTTCTTGGCACCACACGATATTTTTACTATCCTTCCAAAAAAGTTCTTGGCACCACACGATATTTTTATCGTTTTTTTTATATCCCTAACTATCCTTCCAAAAAAGTTCTTGGCACCACACGATATTTTTATCGTTTTTTTTATATCCCTAACTATCCTTCCAAAAAAGTTCTTGGCACCACACGATATTTTTATCGTTTTTTTTTTGTAATTTTTATCGTTTTTTTATATAAAAAAGAAAGAAGTCTGGACGCTTGATAACCATACAATTCAAAACAATTCAAAGGAACTTTGGGATTGCTGAATTGTAGATAAAAATAAAATATCCGTAGGAGTGGTCAATCTATTACATAAAATAAATAACATTAATAAACAATTCTGGACCCTTGATAACCGTACAATTCCATAAAAGTTTGGATTGCTGAATAAAAGTTTGGATTGCTGAATAAAAGTTTGGATTGCTGAATAAAAGTTTGGATTGCTGAATAACGGACTAGATTAGATAATAGAGCAACGGAATCGTCATATATATTTAGGAAAATTAAAAAAGAAGGTCGATTTTTGGATTATTTTTACTGATCTAAGTCTGGTCTGATAGACCCGATATATTAAAAATTTCTTCGAGGGAAGATCAAAATAGATAGGCTATTGTCTTCCTACTCCCTCTCCTCCAAAGGTAGTTGTCTATTTGGTAGTAGAGCCGTATGCTATTTATATCAAAAAGAAGCCGTATGCTATTTATATCAAAAAGAAATATATAAAAAAGAAACAATATGCTTGCCTGTACGGCTTTGCATTTTATCCGCGTCTGTCCCGAACCTATGATCAATCCATAATTAGGAGAAAGATGCCTTTCTTATTTTAGATGCGATTAGCAGGGTAATGATCCATCAACCTGCCAGTTCTTTTCAGGATGAACAAACAGGAGAATGTATGCTGGAGGCGGACGAGTTACTCAAAATGCGGGAAACGATTACCCAGATTTACGCACAAAGAACAGGTAAACCTGCATGGCAAATATCCAAAGACATGGAAAGGGATCTTTTTATGTCAGCAGAAGAGGCGCAAGCCTACGGAATTGTTGATATGGTAGCGGAGTCTGTTTAAATATAAATGGAGTAAAAAGATATTTTAGAGAATATAACCTAAGATATTTTATATTCTCTAAAACATTCACGTTCTCACCTACCTAAAGCAAAGTTAAATCTAATTTTATATTTTTTATTTTAGAGAATATAACCTAAGATATTTTATATTCTCTAAAACATTCACGTTCTCACCTAACTAAAGCAAAGTTAAATCTAATTTTATATATATTTTTTATATTATAACAGACATATATCAAAGATATTTTAGAGAATATAACCTAAGATATTTTATAGAATCTAAAAAATTCAAAATTATCGGTTAGGGGTTAATCTAAACCCGCTCATTATATATATATATATGACTCACCATGCCAACTATAAAACAACTTATTAGAAACACAAGAAAGCCAATCCGAAATGTCACAAAATCTCCCGCTCTTCGGGGATGCCCTCAGCGCCGAGGAACATGTACTAGGGTGTATGTGCGACTCGTTTGTTTAGTTTAGATCATAGACTAAAAAAATCTATTCTATTAATATAATAATATAATAAGAATTGTGTATAAAATTTATGGTTTCGATTGGTGCAAACCGAATCACTTTAATTGAAAATTAAAGGTGAAAAAGACTTTCCCATTGGTAACAAATGGTTATCCATTAAGCGGGAAAAATCCTATTTCAAATAAAGAAAAATTGTGCCCTCCATTTTGCAAGAACGGACTAAGAGGGTCAACTACCCAGCTAATCTTCATACTTAAATACCGTTACTGTATAGCTATATTTCTTTGTGAAAGACCTATTACTAGATATTTCATGGGTAGAGCCCATGAGTGTGAACTGTACAAGTTAACAATAACATTGATTCAATGAAGATTCAATGAAGGAAGGGGCTCCGGTGTATAGAGAGGACCTCACCGTTTACAAAGTAATCATAGAAACGATGGAACCCACCATTTCTTTCTCTATTTCTATTGAATTAACTAGGTTTTTTTCATACCTAGTATCCATACAATTTATTCTTTCGAGGTTAAATGCTTAGAAAAAAGAAAAAATCGTGGTTGGGAAGGTTATAGTAGCAAAAGCCATTGGAATTATTCTTTTATATATTTGCAGAGTATCTTTTTGTTATTAATAGACTAGGAAGGATAAAAGAATAACTGAAAATCAAATAGTTATTCATCAAAGTCTCATCAATGACAAGAATTAAACGAGGATATATCGCTCGAAAACGAAGGACAAAATTTCGTTCCTTTACATCAAGCTTTTGCGGAGCTCATTCAAAACTTACCCGAACTATTTCACAACAGAGAATAAAAGCTTTGGTTTCCGCTAATCGGGATAGAGCTAGGAAAAAAAGGGATTTTCGCAGTTTGTGGATCAGTCGACTAAATGCAATAATTGGCCAGAATAAAAAAATATACTATATTTATAGTAATTTTATGTATAATATGTACAAGAGGCAATTACTTCTTAATCGTAAAATAGTAGCACAAATAGCTATATTAAAGGGGAATTTTCTTTTTATGATTGCCGACGATCTCAAAAATAAAAATTCCCCGGAGACTCAACTCCGGGAAGGTGGTAGAATAGAAGCGATTTGTATGATAAAATAGAATTCATATTACAAAGTCATCCAAATAAATAAACAACCGCGCTGAAAAAAAAAAAGATTGATTCTTCTTGACCTATTCTCCTTTTTCTTACAAGGCAACAACCCCAATTTTATTGTCGTAGTTTCCGAACAAAATATCAATCCACATTTTCAGTGAGTTTAGTTTAGATTCAAAATTGAAGAGTAACTCTATTTTTTTTTTTTTTTAAGAACAGTCGTAGTAGTTCTAGTGGTCGACTCGCTTTTTTCAAATTTTTTTTTTTTTTTAAGAACAGTCGTAGTAGTTCTAGTGGTCGACTCGCTTTTTTCAAATTTTTTTTTTTCATTATTCTTATTAACAAAAGGTAATGAATTTTCAAAAGATAATGAAGTTACAAAAGGTAACAAAGATAAAATACGAGCTTGTTTTATAGCAATCGTAATTAATCGTTGTTGTTTGAAGGTCAATTTATTCACTCGTCTAGATAATATTTTTCCTTGTTTACTAAGAAATCGATAAAGTAAACTCATGTTTTTATAATCAATTCGATCCCCCGGTCGGATCGGGGACAAACTCCTACGAACAGATTGCTTAGGTTTAAAAAAGAGTCGCTTATCCATGGTTTGTTTATTCCTATACCGAAAATCCCATTTATTATAAAAATTTCTTTATATTCTTTTTTTTTTATATATGTCTGTTAATGTTTGTTATATGCTATAGAATAAAATTGCATTCTATAGAATAGAAATAATGTTCTATTATTTTATATAAATAAATTATAAATTATATATATATATTTAATATATTTTCAATATAATTTTTAAAATATATCTTCTATCTGAAAGATTCTTTTTCATCTGTAAGGGTAAGACACAAGCGATCCATTTTATCTATTTCTTTATCTCTGCGTGAATCGTATGTTTGCCACAAAAGGGACAGAATTTTCTCAATTCCAATCGACTAGATGTATTGTGTCGATTCTTTTGAGTAATATATCTAGAAATCCCTCTTGATTCCTTATTAACACTCTTTTTATCACAATTAGTACATTCCAAAATAACCGTAATTCGGATATCTTTACCCTTGGCCATAAACCTCCTTTGGTTTTTTGATTCACTTAACTCTTCGATTTTCAGATTCGAAGCGAAGAATAAAAAAGGAACGAAAAAAAGTATAAGTTGATAATTCAAAATAAAATTATCAAATATTTTGTTCCAATTAATTTTTTATAGTACAGTAAAAATTCAGTAATAAAATGATTTCGAACTATATTTCGAATCGCAGTACAATATTTCATTTTTCATTAAGTTAAGTATCTTCTATGATATTATTGCCCCTGCCCTAGTCTTCCAATTCCATTTGTGCTCTCATTCTATTAGAAATAGCAATGGAATTGAATAAAGAATTCAATTCCATTGAAACGTGGCAAAAATTCCGAGTTTCACTGAGGCCAAATCCACTTTTCTTTTTTTTTCTTTGTTTCCAACTTATTCTAATTCGAAAAAAAAAAAGAAGGCATTAATCACAGAGATTTGATCTCTAATCTTCGTCACACCTTCCAGTGCCAATAACAATAACTAGAATGAAAAAAAGGGGAATATCAATGCATCCGGGAATAAACGATTGATTTCTATCAAGAGACCCGCTAAAACCGCGAACCATAGAGTACTTGCCACTGGTGCCACAGAGAGATATGTTTTTAGATCTCGCATTTAAAATCCTCCTTCGTTTTTTTCTTGTAATTTTTAATACATAATTACATATAGGAATATGATCAAATGGTTATTTTATTAATAATTTGTAATTTGTGAGGGGAAGTCCGAATTTAATTTGAATTTTATAACGATTTATTAGATATTTTTATTTTTTTTTATTAAATTCTATATTTTTATTAAATTCTATATATTAATAATATATATATATTATTAAAAAGATTATTTATTAAAAAGATTATTTAAATTTATTAATTTAACTATAATTTATTAATTTAACTATATTATTCTATATGAATTTGATTATTATAGAAATAATAAGAATATTTTTTCTATTTTTCATATTTTAAAAAATTGATTTTTGATATTATATATATATAATATATATATTCTTTTTTTATATTCTTTAGTTATTATTATTATATTATACTCTATCTATATATATCTAGATATTCTATTTAATTTAATATTTATTAATATTTATTTTGAATTTTGTTCTATTTCGATAGAATAATTTGTAATAAAAAATTACATATAGTTCGATATTCTTTTATCGGATATGAGAAAGTAAAAAAAAAAAAAATAGAAGGATAATACATATAACGAAAAAAATGTGGAAAACAAGACAAAGATTCTTTAGAATGAAACTCGAAACCCATGGAAAGGGATGTAGCGCAGCTTGGTAGCGCGTTTGTTTTGGGTACAAAATGTCACAGGTTCAAATCCTGTCATCCCTATCCCATACTATTGGTTATCGTATGACCAGTAAAAATAGATCAATTGAGACGGATTCAAATTGGACATACTAACTCAATAGCAATAGTTATCCATAGTTAACTATGGATAACTATTGCTATTGAGTTAGTATATGCATTCAAGATTTATTAGCATCACATAAAATAGATTTTTTTATGAAAAAAAAAAGCGCTCTTAGTTCAGTTCGGTAGAACGCGGGTCTCCAAAACCCGATGTCGTAGGTTCAAATCCTACAGAGCGTGATTACATTATTGTTATGTTGACAATGACACGGAAATAATGGCATAACAGTCTAATCTAAAGTCTGAATTTGATATCTGTTGTTTTAATCCTAAATTGTTTTAATCCTAAAACAACGATCTAGGAGGTCAATAA